TTCATCTTTTATTTTTTTGTAAATCAATTGCGAAATATTTTTCTAGAGTGCCAAATATTTGTTTTGCGTCTTCTAGGCGAAAATGCTCAATTTTAATAAGATCTTCTTGGCTGTTATTCAAAAGGTCCAATAATGTATGTATATTGGACTTTTTGAGGCAATTGTAGATCCTAGGTGGCAATTCTAATTGATCAATAAAAATATATTTCAATGCTTTTTTGATTTTGTTTTTACTTAGTTCAGTCAATCTATTGTGAAAGGTAAAAAGGGGTAAAGAAACTTTGTGTTGATTGTCCTCTAAATGTAAGTTTTCTTCTTCCGCATGTAGAAAAGGAATAAATAAATCAATTAAATTCCGGGAGGCTTCATAAAGTGCTTCTTTCGGAGTTAAACTTCCATTTGTCCATATTTCGAGAAAAAGTATCTCTTGTTTTTCATTCCCATTCCCATAAGAATGAATACTATGATTCACGTTTCGAACAGGCATGAATAGAGCATCTATAGGGTAACTTCCATCTTGAAAGTTATTTGGCGCTTTTATACGATATCCACGATTTCTCTCGAGTTGTAATCCAATACACAAATCAATTGGGTCCGTCAAGCTAGCTATATGCTGTGTATTGTCAACTATTTCGACATAAGGTGGCAAGATGATATCTTGAGCAGTTACACATCTAGGGCCCCTAACACAAATAGACGCCTCACAAGTTCCATATAGATTACTTCTCAATATAATTTCTTTCAAATTCATTAAAATTTCGTGTACTGATTCTTGAATACCTACTATTGTAGAGTATTCATGTGGTATTTTCTCAGATTTTGCACGTGTGATACATGTTCCTTCTATTTCTCCAAGCAAAGCTCTTCGCATCGCAATGCCTATTGTGTCAGCTTGACCTTTCATCAGCGGAGAGAGAATAAAGCGCCCATAATAAAGACATTTACTATCTGTTCTTGATTCAACACACTTCCACTGCAGTGTCCGAGTAGATACTCTTATTTTCTCTCGAACCATAGTAATATTATAAAATATTTATCATATTTTTGAATCATTTATTTCTCTTGAAATTTCTTCAATGTTTATTTCTACACACGTCTTTTTTTAGGAGGCCTACAGCCATTATGCGGCATAGGGGTTACGTCTCGTACGAAACTTAATAGTATACCACTTCTACGAATAGCCCGTAATGCTGCATCCCTTCCGAGACCGGGACCTTTTATCATGACTTCTGCTCGTTGCATACCTTGCTCTACCACTGTACGAATAGCATTTCCCGCCGCGGTTTGAGCCGCAAAAGGTGTCCCTCTTTTTGTACCCCTGAATCCACAAGTACCGGCAGAAGCCCAAGAAACCACCCGACCTCGTACATCTGTAACAGTCACAATGGTATTGTTGAAACTTGCTTGAACATGAATAACGCCCTTTGGTATTTTACGTGCACTCTTACGCGAACTAATACGTCCATTTCTACGCGAACCAATTTTTGGTATAGGTTTTGCCATATTTTAGCGTCTCATAAATATGAGTCAAAGATATATGGATATATCCATTTCATGTCAAAACAAATCCTTCATTTTTTTTTTTTTACATCAATCAAATCTTTTACAAAGTTCCTTTTAGTAAAATAATTATCCTTGTCGTTGTTTATGTTTTGGGTTAGAACAAATTACTATAATTCGTCCTCGTCTGCGGATCAGCCGACATTTTTCACAAATTTTACGAACAGAGGCCCTTATTTTCATATTTGTCATTCCTTACTTTAATTCCGAATCTATTTCTTGGAAGAAAATAAGTTTCTTGAAATTATGAACCTCCAGTTGTATTCTCATGGGAAGGAATGCTGAAGTTGAAAAACCACTTAGTCGTTTGAATCCTTGTTGCGGAGTCTATAAGTTATACGACCTTTAGTTGAATCATAACGGCTTACTTCAATCTTAACCCTATCTCCCGGCAGGATCCGTATAAAACTACGTCGTATCCTTCCTGAAACATAACCTAGAATCAGATCTTCATTATCTAAACGAACCCGGAACATACCATTAGGAAGTGATTCAGTAATCAAACCTTCATGAATCCATTTTTGTTCTTTCATTCCAGGCAAAACCCCCTTAAAGTATCAACTAATAGAGGAGTGATATTAGACAACCCGTCCGTTCTCTTAGGGAATTTTTTATCTAATTCGGATATCAGAAGGATTACCAGATATAACATAAAATTTCTCCACCAATTCCTTCTAGTCGAGCCTCCCGATCCGTCATTATACCTCGAGAGGTAGAAAGAATTACAATCCCCATTCCACCTAAAATTCTAGGAATTCGTTGATAGTTAGAATAGATTCGTAGACCAGGCCGACTGACCCTTTTTAAATTTAAAGTATTTCTATACGGTCCTTTCCTATTTCTTCTATGTCGCAAAGTTAAAACCAAAAAATATTTGTTTCTTTCTTGATGTTTTCTCGCGTTTTCAATAAAGCCTTCTCGTAAAAGTATTTTAACAATGCTTTCGGTGATGTTAGTAGATGCTATTCGAACTGTTCCTTTTCTATTCATGTCAGCATTTCGTATAGAGGTTATTATATCAGCAATAGTGTCCCTACCCATGATAAACTAAAATCAGTGGTGTCCCCGAATTTTGATATAATCAACATGCTTTTTTTATTAGTTTATATTTTTTTATTAGTTTATATTTTTTTTTTATGTTTATGAATTTTGAAATAAAAAAAAAAATTAAAAAAATTAAAAATGAAAGGTATATACGTGATAGACAATCTATTATTTCATTCAAATATCCTACTTCTCATCTTATAATACCTCAGGAGCTAATGAAACTATTTTAGTAAAGTTTTGTCTCAATTCCCGGGCAATCGCACCAAAAACTCGAGTTCCTTTTGGATTTCCTTCTTGATCAATGATAACTGCAGCATTGTCATCATATCGTATTTTCATACCATTGTCGCGTTTGAGTTCTTTACAGGTACGTACAATTACAGCTCTGATCACTTCGGATTTTTCTAAGGGCGTATTTGGTATTGCTTCTTTGATCACAGCAACAATAACGTCACCAATACGAGCATATCGACGATTGCTAGCTCCTATGATTCGAATACACATCAATTCTCGAGCCCCGCTGTTGTCTGCTACATTCAAATGGGTCTGAGGTTGAATCATATCTTTTTTTTATCTGTTCTTTCAATGCAATGCAAAACTAAATGCATAAGGGCGAAAAAGAAAAAGAAATATTGTTTGTCCAAAATCAAAAGAATTTCCGGTTGTTTTTACCCCCAAGATCTATTTCCTTTGGTTCTACATTCCTATCCTGAAATAATGAATTGAGTTCGTATAGGCATTTTCGATGCCGCTATTGAGATAGCTCTTCGGGCTATATTTTCTGCTACTCCGCTTATTTCATAAAGTATTCGACCTGGTTTGACAACAGCTACCCAATATTCGGGGGATCCTTTCCCCGAACCCATACGGGTTTCCGCAGGTCTTACTGTAACTGGTTTGTCTGGAAATATACGTACCCATATTTTTCCACCGCGACGTGCATTTCGTGTCATTGCTCGCCGCCCCGCTTCGATTTGTCTAGACGTGATCCAAGCGGGTTCAAGTGCTTGAAGAGCATATCTTCCGAAACAAATATGATTCCCACGATAAGATATTCCCTTCATTCTTCCTCTATGTTGTTTACGGAATCTGGTTCTTTTTGGGTTATAGTTGATGGTTTTTTCTTAATTCCATCTCTACTACAGAACCGGACATGAGAGTTTCTTCTCATCCGGCTCCTCGCGAATTAAAAAATTTCAATTAAAATTGAATATGTTTTAATTGAAAAGGAATATTTTATAATTGAATTATAGTATAATTAGATTAATATTATAAATTAATAGATAGGTTAATCTATTATAAATTAAAAAATTCATAAAAATGAATAGAATAATAATATTGAATTAAAATATACATGTAATAATACATTAAATCAATCGCTTCTTTGCTATTCATCTAATTTATTAGATATTTTTATATTTGGATATATAACGAAATTTGAAATATATTTTATTCCTAGTTTGTATATATTTTTTTGGATAGATATAGTTTATTGGATTGCATTCCTAAAATATGAGCAATCTAATAAAAAAAAAAAAGAATTTTCGCGGGCGAATATTTACTCTTTCAATATCTATTTCAGTTTATAGGGTTAGTTTATCACTTTTCAGAATAGATGAATTGGTTTCTGGTTCGTTCCGCCATCCTTCCCGATGAATCATAAGGATTCATTTTGAATTGAATCTTCTGTATTCCCGGGTTCCATCGTTCCCATCGCTTCTTGATTAATGGTTAGGTCTGAATTCTACAATGGAGCTATTAATTCAATGTGTTTTTGAGTCAACCTTCTTAGTCTTTATTGGCTCGAGGCTCTTACCTTTTTTTTATGAATAGATTCATATCAGATAATTATGTGTGAATCTGTATTGATGCTTTATTACATTGTCTTTTATGATATGATTCAAAGACCTTACATATTGGAATCATATATCATTTATATTCATTTTTTTCTTTCTTTCACCTTTCCATTTATCCGCATCCCTTTCCTTAGGACCACCATTTAATGTAAATTAAAATTTTTTTTGTTTTGCTTGACAACTCATTCGATTTCTTGTTTATGCAAAAAAAATTCAGTTGCTGCAATGATAGGACCAAAATATCATATCTTGACTGCTTCTTTTTCTTTGGATCCAGATAGTGTGATGCGATGAGTTGGTTATTAGTTCTATAGTTATTAGTTCATACTTCATACTACGGGCTCTTACCTTTTTTTAGTCTTAATTCTAATAAAAACCAACGAGTCACACACTAAGCATAGCAATTCTATCAAAAGGTTAATCGAATTTTTATTCAACCTTATAGAATTAAAAATTTAAATTGTTTTGAGGGAAATTTGATGGAAAAAAGGTTGTCATTTTTTGTTCCATCGTTAAATCAAAACAGAAAAACAAGTA